TCACTTAACACTCCCTTTCCAAAAAAAATTAACACACCAAGTACTACGCTTAGGTTTATTAGATTGGTTGCAAAAATATCAGTATTAAACCCGAAACTCCCCGCGGATGGCCAATAACCCAAGGAAAGGAAAGAATCGGTTACATTTTTCATATGATCTCCTCTTTCTTATAGTTATAGCTTTCTTCTAGTTATAGATAGACTACTTAATTTTTTTTTTATTTCTATTCTTTAATTGTATTCTTTTATTATGACTTTCACTATTTCTAAATAGAAAATAGTAAATTGAGTCAAAAAAATATATTGATATTAGAAATGAATTTTAATGGATTTTTTTTTCAATTGGAAATTTCCAATACTTGGAAATTTCCAATAAGCTTGATACTTATTCGATTCGAATTAGTTCGATTCGAATTCGGTACCAGGTCTTATACAGGTCAGTTGCGAAATACCTCGTTTGTTACAATACAATTGCAATACTTCCTAAAAAAAGTTCGTCCATTGGACTAAGAAGGTAAAGGAAAAAGTTAGTTGGATCCTCATTCTTAAACCAGGGATTTCCGTGGGTTGTTGTTCCTAAGTAATTAAATTGTAGGAATTAAATATTAAAATAATTCGAAAAAACAAGATCAACAAATCTTACGGAAATAAATAAAAATATGTGTTTTTAGGATTAAACAAAAGGATTCGCAAATAAAAGAGCTAATGCTACAACTAACCCATAAATTGTTAAAGCTTCCATGAAAGCTAGACTAAGTAATAAAGTACCCCGTATTTTTCCTTCCGCCTCTGGTTGTCTCGCGATCCCTTCTACAGCCTGTCCCGCAGCAGTACCTTGACCAACCCCAGGTCCAATAGAAGCAAGCCCGACAGCCAATCCAGCAGCAATAACGGAAGCGGCAGAAATCAGTGGATTCATGATAAGTTCCTCGCGCCAAAACAAAAATAAAGAAATAGTTAATGATACAATCAACCAATATTCAAGTCACAATTACCGACGAAATAGAAAGGTTTCTATTGAAATCCCTATCCAAATTCACAATAGTAAGACAAATTAGATATATTTTTTTTAGTTCCTATATACCTAAGTTAATGTCTAATATCACATATACGTGTTTTTCCCCCATACCGTAAACCAAATATTGTATCTTTATTGTATCTTAAAGTCATCGGGATTCTCGAATCATTCTTCGAAAGATTTACAAGAGTTTTCTTATAGCGATTAGATTATATACACCTAGTTCGACCCCCCATTCCTACGCAAACCAATCCATATTTTTTTTACAATTAAAAAATATCGTAACCTTTTTTACAATTACTCTAGATCGTCTATATCTTGATTTATACCTTATTTGTCTATTTATCTTCCCTAAGTGGATTACCTCAAACGGCGCATACATTGCGTCAGGCTAAGCTAAAAAAGACTGTGTTGGAAACTAGTCAATGATGACCTTCCATGGATTCGCCTATATAAGCCGCAGCTAGGGTTGCAAAAATAAGAGCTTGAATACCGCTTGTAAATAATCCAAGGAACATGACTGGTATAGGAACTACTAAAGGTACTAAAGAAACAAGAACAACAACTACTAATTCATCAGCTAAAATATTTCCGAAAAGTCGAAAACTAAGCGATAACGGTTTTGTGAAATCTTCTAAGATGTTAATAGGTAAAAGGATTGGCGTTGGTTGAATATATTTACCGAAATAACTCAATCCCTTTTTTGTAAGGCCCGCATAAAAATATGCTACTGAAGTAAGTAAAGCTAAAGCAACGGTCGTGTTTATATCATTTGTGGGTGCGGCTAACTCCCCGTGAGGTAACTGTATAATTTTCCAGGGTAAAAGAGCCCCTGACCAATTCGAAACAAAAATAAATAGAAACATAGTTCCAATAAAGGGAACCCATGGACCGTATTCTTCTCCAATTTGAGTTTTGCTCACGTCTCGAATGAATTCAAGAACATATTCAAAGAAATTCTGACCATCAGTAGGAATGGTTTGTGGATTACGAACAGCTAGAATGGCTGAACCTAATAAAATAGCAATTACGACCCAAGAAGTAATAAGTACTTGCGCATGGACTTGGAAACTTCCTATTTGCCAATAGAAATGTTGGCCTACTTCCACACCGGATATATCGTATAAACCTTTTAGTGTTTTGATAGAACATAATAGAACATTCATATTACCCTCTGAAAGAAATAGAACTTAAAAAGGAATTATTTTGATTCAACCATCTTTTTTTTTTTTTCGATTTGCCTACTTGAATTATATATTTAAAATATCAACTAATCACAGAAAATCTCCGGTTTTTAGCTCTTTTATGCTAGTCAAGAATAATAACCGATTCAATAAATCGATTATATGGAGTTCCCCAAAAAATTTACTTAATCTTATTATTAATCAAGAATTTCGTATATAGCTAGAACGACCCTCACAAATTGCAAATACTAATTTGTTAAGAATTAGTCGGATTGAAGCTATAGCGTCATCGTTGGCTG